TAGTGACATTGATCCACAAGAAGCCCGGCAAACTCTTGAAATCGCGGAAGCTAATTTGAGAAAAGCGGAAGGAAAGAGACAAACAATTGAGGCAAATCTAGCTCTGCGGAGAGCTAGGACACGGGTAGAGGCTATCAATGCGGTTTGATTTCATAACATAACTAGTTGGTACATTCACAAAATCTAAAGAAGTTCTGTTTCGCACCCTATTTTTATTTGATTGGATTCTGTCGAGTGAATCGAATCAAATACACTCAAGCAAAATCCAATAATAAAAAAAAAAATGAAATAGCAAACAAAATCACTAAAATAAAAAAAGGGTGCAACAAAAACTTATTAGATACTGGAGTCGGTGGTATCTAATAAGTTCTACCTACTATTGGATTTGAACCAATGACTCTCGCCGTATGAAAGCAATACTCTAACCGCTGAGTTAAGTAGGTCATTTATCATCTCAAAGAGAACCAAAGGGTACTCACCCCGTGGATGGATTATAAATATCACATTACTTATAAGCAATACCAATCTTAAGCAATATTAATTAATATTAATTTAAGCAATATCACTCAAACGGATCAAACATTTATGATGTTGATTTATCTTGACAAGAAATTATCTACAGGATAAAATATGTATCACAAGCAATAAGGGCTATAGCTCAGTTGGTAGAGCACCTCGTTTACACGCGCGCCAATGTTTTTCAAGGGAATCCATCATACAATTCAATCACAAAAATTGTGATCTTAATCGATGCCTTACTCCATAACTTTGGGGGAACAATAGCCTGGCAAAGTGTTCGGTCCGTTGCGGTGCCTATTTAGGTGCCAAATAGACCCTATCCTGGATTTGGTATATTGATAAGGTGAATATCCAGTCTATTCAACGCTAGGCATAATCATAATGAGTCTAAGGACCTCAACAAATCTCTTTTCATCCTATGAACTTTAAGGTGTATGAAGTTTCATAATTTCATTTTGTAATCAGAACGATAGAGACTTCATTTAACTTAGGTTGATCTAGGCCAGAAGCAGACCTACGTCAAGATAACCCTACCCTTGAAAGACTTTGGTAGTGCTCTTGGATCAGAATCCCAAATAATGAATCAGAGCACATGGAGCCATCTACTTATCTTTTATATATCAAGAAAAAAATATGGCAGACTAGCTGATATTTTGATCAGTTAATGAAAGAGCCCAATGCAAAAAAAAATGCATGTTGGGTCTTTGAAACAGTTCAGATCATTTTGATAATAAAAAGTTTGATCTGTTTTACCGAGAAGGTCTACGGTTCGAGTCCGTATAGCCCTATACTATTTATACTATTACTATAATAATAATATAAATATAAAAAAAATATAAAACAAAATGATTAAGGAAAATTCAAATATAAAAAATGCAATTGTATAATTTTCTCATTATTGTTTGTTGCTTGGAACTGTCGGGTTGGTTAATCGAAATCTAAAGTTTTCCCATAAGTTTACTCATGGCAAGCAGAACATAAACCCGAAATAAAAAAAAAGGCGTTTCGGCGGATCCAATTGAGTGTTTTTGCTTTCCAATCGCGGATAAACAAAGCAACCTTTTGTCATTAATCTTGGGGCATTAATCTTGGGGGTAGGGGTGAGTTTCATATTCAAGGAGTTCTCGATACTCCCTTTCTTTGGTATAGCCAATGTTAGTGCATTTTTGGAGTCAAAATCATGACACGAGTCACCTTGTTAAAAACCCCAATGGATCTAGAAAGGCCCTGGTACAAGTTAAAAAATGTAATATCTTTGGTAAGTCTCATTATTAACAATGTAAAGTAAAAAAGTAAAATTAAAAAAATTAAATAAATAAATAAAATAGGCTCGCCATATACCTTACCTAGACCTAGCGAAACGCGAGGGATAGTCTGGCTTCTTTTTTTCTATTCAATCAAGAGAAGGCCCTCCGTTAGGATACTAATGAAAATAATATACAACACCACGATATTCTAAATATAGAAATATAGAATTTAAATTGTATTATTAGATTGTATTTAAATTAATTAATATTAATCAAAAAATATTAATAAAAAAAAATATATAGCTATAATAATTCTAATAATATAGAAATTAAGAAATAATCTATATTTTCTTATTTGAATTCGAGTTTTTTTCATTTATTTCAATTGATTTTATTCAATTTCATCAATTTTCAAAAATATTAAATTTCAATATATATTGAAAAATATATATTAATATATATTAAATATATAATAGATATATAATAGATAGTAATAATAATTAATTTATTATTAATTCCAAATTAAGTTAATTATTAATTAAAAATTAATTATTAATTAAAAAAAAATATGGAATTCCCCTTGGAATTTGGAACTTCTTTATTTCTTTTTTTTTTTAATTCCTTTTCTTCTTTACATTTACAGAGAATTCTAGGTGAAAATAAGAGAATTTCTATATTTTCTAATATTTTCTATTTGTATAAGAATAAGATATTGGTCTGATATAGGTCTAAAG